AGTAACAAAAAAGAGGTTTTCTTTATTTCGATATCAAACTATTCATTCAGAAGACCCAGTCAAAAAAATTTTAAAATGGTTCTTCAATGTAGTTATAACTAAATCCAATGATCAAAGAAGTAGAAAAAGATCTATTGAAATAAAGGAAATAAGTAAAAAGGTCCCTCGATGGTCATACATACTACTCGATGATTTGCAACTAGATGAAGCCGAAAACCACGAGGACAAGGTAGAAACGGATTCTCAAATTCGTTTAAGAAAATACAAGTTTCTGGTGATTTTTGATGATAGCGAAGATCTTAATGAGCCTGATCCATTAGGCGAAATGATTTGGATACGTTATTTACCATATTCGGATTTTCGTCGAAGTATAATAAAAGGTTCTATGCGTGCCCAAAGGCGTAAAATGGTTATTTACCAACTCTATCAACCAAAGCCACATTCCCCTCTTTTTGTGGACAGAATAGACAGACGCCTTTTGGCTTTGTTTGGCAAAATGGGCAGACCCCTTTTTTATCTTTTGGCCATACTAGACAGACGCCTTTTGGCTTCTGATATTCGCCTTTTGTCTTTTGATATTTTCGGACGGATGAAAGGAATTTTTCAAAATTTGATGGGTAAAAAAAGCAAAGAATTACAAATCTCTGATTATACAAAAGAAAGAAAAAAAGTTGAAAAATACCAAGACGCAGAAAGACTACGACTAGAAATAGCAGAAACTTGGGATAACATTTCATATGCTCAAGCAGTAAGAGGTTTTTTCTTAGTAGGCCAATCAATTTTTCGAAAATATATTCGATTACCTTCATTAATAATAGCTAAGAATATTGCGCGTATTTTATTATTTCAAGTTCCCGAATGGTCCGAAGACTTCAAGGATTGGAATCGAGAAATACATATTAAATGCACTTATAATGGTGTTGAATTATCCGAGAAAGAATTTCCAAAAAACTGGTTAACAGACGGTATGCAGATAAAAATCTTATTTCCTTTTTACCTGAAACCTTGGCACCGATCTAAGTTAAAACCCTCGAAAACACAGAAAGCGCAAAAAAATGATTTTTGTTTTTTAACAGTTGCTGGACTGGAAACTGACCGTCCTTTCGGTATCCCTCGAAAACGAAAAGGGCCCTCGTTTTTTGGACCTATTTTTAAAGAACTGAAAAAAAAAGTGAAAAAATTATTAAAAAACAAGTCTTTTATAGTTTTTAATGTTTTTAAAGAACGAGCAAAATTTCTTCGAAAGGTATCAAAAGAAATAATAAAAAAATGGAGCATCAAAAACTACGAATTGGGTGAAACTAAAACCGGCGATTCTATAATGAATAATCAGATGATTCGTGAATCACCTATTCAAATTCGATATACAGAATGCACAAATTTTTCACCGACAGAAAAAAAAATGAAAGATCTGACTGAGAGAACAAGCACAATCAACAATAAACTAGAAAGAATTCTAAATGAGAAGAAAAATGGATTTCTAACTCAAGAAAAAAATATTCATTCTAATAAAAAATTAGAATCATTAAAAAGATTTTCTCAAATATTAAAAAGAAGAAATACTCGATTAATCCGTAAATTTTCTTTTTTTATCCAATTTTTCATGGAAAAAATATACATAGAAAAAAATCTATGTATCATTAATATTGCAAGAACCAATGCACAACTTTTTATTGAATCAAGAAAAAAAATTATCGAAAAATCCATTTCCAATAAGAAAGAAACTGAAAAAAGAATTAAGAAAAGAAATCAAAAAAAAATTCACTTTATTTTAACTAAAAAAAATTCCCTTGATAATATTCAAAATACGAATTCAACCACTTTTTCTAACTCCTTCTCGCAAGCATATGTATTTTACAAAATATCGCAAACTCGAGTTATTAACTTCTATAAATTCAAGCCTATCCTTCAATATCATGAAACATCTCTTTTTCTTAAAAATGAAATAAAGGATTTTTTTCGGAAAGAGGGAATATTTCATTCTGGATTGAGACATAAAGACTTTTGGCATTCTGAAAGGAATCAATGGAAAAACTGGTTAAGGGGGCATTATCAATATGATTTATCTCAGATTAGCTGGCTTAAATTAGTACCAGAAAAATGGCGAAATAAAGTCAATCAACACTGTATGACTCAAAAAAACGATTTTAACAAATGGGACTCATATGAAAAAGAAAGATTCATTCATGATGAAAAACAAAATGATTTCGAACCTGATTCATTACTGAATCAAGAATATCAAAAATCATCTAATTTTAAAAAACATCATAGACATGATTTTTTCTCATATAAATCTATTAATTATGAAGAGAAGAAAGACTCATATATTTATAGATCACCATTACAAATAAATAGTAAAGAAGAGATTTTTGATAATTACAAGATAGATAGACGCAAATTTTTTGATATGTCAGGTGGGCTACCTATTTATAATTATCTAGGAGAAAATGATATTATGGCTGAGGAGAAATTTCCAGATAGAAAATTTTGTAAGATTGATTTTTGCCTTAGAAATAATAAGGTCGAGCTTTATTACTGGCTCAATACCGGCACCAAGAATAAAAAAATTAAGAGAGGTCCTTTTTATTTATCAATTTCTAAAAATCAAAAAATCAACCGATTCAAAAAAAAAAGACCCTTCTTTGATTGGATGGGAATGAATGAAGAAATAGTAAATCGTCTTATATTGAATCCAGAACTAGAACTTTGGTTCTTCCCAGAATTTGTGCCACTATATAATGCATATAAGATTAAACCGGGGATCATACCAATAAAATTACTTCTTTCCAACTTTAATGGAAATGAAAGCATTAATCAAAACATTACTGAAAGGAACCCTTTGATAGAATCAAATGAAAAAAGAATTCTTAGATTCGAGAATGGAAATCAAGAAGAAAAAGATCTTCTAGACCAAGGGGAAGGGGATCCTCTATCAGATGAAAATGGAGGTAGATCAGACAAAAAAAAACGTAGAAAAAAAAAGCCCGACACGAGCCCCGAAGTCATGGAGCTTTATTACTTCCTACAAGGGTATTTGCATTTTCAATTTAGGAGGGAAAGGGTAAATAAAAAAATGATCGATAATATTAAAGTCTATTGTTTCCTGATTAGATTGAGAAATCCAAAGAACGTTGCTATATCCTATCTTAAACGGGGAGCACTGACTGTGGATATTTGGACTATAAATAGGCGCACTCTTAAAGAATTAAGTACAGGCGGGGTATTGATTCTCGAACCGGCTTATCTGTCTATAAAAAACGATGGACAATTGATTCTATATCAAACCATAGGTATTTTTTTGGTTCATAAGAATAAATACCAAAGGAATCCACAATATCTAGAATATGTTGATAAGAATCAAATTGATGAATCCATTTTAAGACATCAAAAAATGACTAAAAATAGAGACAAAAATCATTATGATTTCTTTGTTCCTGAAACTATTTTATCCCCTAAAGGCCGTAGAGAATTGCGAATTCTATATTTTTTAAAAAAAAGCGAGATAAATGATCTACATAGAAATCCAGTATTTTGCAATCAGGTAAAAAACTGTGGTCAAGTTTTAAATAGAGGCAAATATCTCGGTATCGAGAAAAAGAAACTAATTAAAATGAAGTTCTTTCTTTGGCCCAATTATCGACTAGAAGATTTAGCTTGTATGAATCGATATTGGTTTAATACTAATAATGGCAGTCGTTTCAGTATCCTCAGGATACATATGTATCCACCACGGTTGACAATTTGGTAGTTACAAGTCCATTTACATTAATTTTGCCATATATACATATATTATTAGGTAATATGTCGGCTATATGAAAACAAATAGATAGACGCGAGGATTGTCTTACATTCCATCTTGAAAGAGGATACTAATTTAATGACATACATATTATCAATTAGATCTATAAATGAATGAATAAAATCTTCTTATTTTATTTGTATAGGAATACAAAAAAAAGATAAGAAGATTTTGTTCATTCATTTTTTTTATAAAAAAAGTAGGAAGTTTATAATGAACTTAAGGTCCTTCTGTATATCAAAATGACTAATATTATTATTACTAATCAATCAAATTCACATCAAAAAATTATCAATTATAAAAGGGGATAAGATTTTGTTTTATGGTAAAAAATTCATTCATCTCAGTTATTTTTCAAGAAAAAAAAGAAGAAAAGCGGGGGTCTGTTGAATTTCAAATAATCTGTTTCACCAATAAGATACGAAGACTTACTTCCCATTTTGAATTGCACAGAAAAGACTATTCATCTCAGAGAGGTCTACGAAAAATTCTGGGAAAACGTCAACGGCTGCTGTCTTACTTATCAAAGAAAAATCGAGTACGCTATAAAGAATTAATTAGTGAGTTGGATATTCGGGAGTCAAAAAATCATTAATTTGAAAATTTTGACTTAGTTTTTTCATTTATTGGATCTTGAGAATTTTGATAAACTTCTTTTCGTTTTCAGCAATTCATGTAAGAATGAATCGAGGAAAAACTTATGAATAGACCAGCTACAGAAACAGACTTTATGATAGTCAATATGGGACCTCACCACCCATCAATGCACGGTGTTCTTCGTCTCATCGTTACCCTAGACGGTGAAAATGTTGTTGACTGCGAACCAATATTAGGTTATTTACACAGAGGAATGGAAAAAATTGCGGAAAACCGAACAATTATACAATTTTTACCTTATGTAACACGTTGGGATTATTTAGCTACTATGTTCACAGAAGCAATAACCGTAAATGGACCAGAACAATTGGGAAATATTCAAGTGCCTAAAAGAGCGAGCTATATCAGAGTCATTATGTTGGAGTTAAGTCGTCTAGCTTCTCATCTGTTATGGCTTGGACCTTTTATGGCGGATATTGGCGCACAGACCCCTTTTTTCTATATTTTCCGAGAAAGAGAATTAGTATATGATCTATTCGAAGCTGCGACCGGGATGAGAATGATGCATAATTATTTTCGTATCGGAGGAATAGCAGCCGATCTGCCTTATGGCTGGATAGATAAATGTTTGGATTTCTGCGATTATTTTTTAACAGGAGTTGTTGAATATCAAAAGCTTATTACGCGAAATCCCATTTTTTTAGAACGAGTTGAAGGAGTAGGCATTATTAGTGGAGAAGAAGCAATAAATTGGGGTTTATCCGGACCGATGCTACGAGCATCTGGAATACAATGGGATCTTCGTAAAGTTGATCATTATGAGTGTTACGACGAATTTGATTGGGAAATCCAGTGGCAAAAAGAAGGAGACTCATTAGCTCGTTATTTAGTCCGAATCAGTGAAATGACGGAATCCATAAAAATAATTCAACAGGCCCTGGAAGGAATTCCAGGGGGTCCCTATGAGAATTTAGAAATCCGATGCTTTGATAGAGAAAGGGATCCAGAATGGAATGATTTTGAATATCGATTCATTAGTAAAAAACCTTCTCCCACATTTGAATTGCCGAAGCAAGAACTTTATGTGAGAGTTGAAGCCCCAAAGGGAGAATTGGGAATTTTTCTAATAGGGGACAAAAGTTGTTTTCCTTGGAGATGGAAAATTCGCCCGCCGGGTTTTATCAATTTGCAAATTCTTCCTCAGTTAGTTAAAGGAATGAAATTGGCTGATATTATGACGATACTAGGTAGCATAGATATCATTATGGGAGAAGTTGATCGTTGAAATGAGAGTTTATACAACAGAAATAGAAGTACAAGATATTAATTCTTTTTCCAGATTGGAATTTTTCAAAGAGGTCTATGGAATCGTATGGATCTTTGTCCCTATTTTGACTCTTGTATTGGGGATCACAATAGGCGTACTGGTAATTGTATGGTTAGAAAGAAAGATATCCGCAGGAATACAACAACGTATTGGGCCTGAATACGCCGGTCCTTTGGGAATTCTTCAAGCTTTAGCAGATGGGACAAAACTGCTTTTCAAAGAGAATCTTTTTCCAGCTAGAGGAAATACCCGTTTATTCAGTATTGGACCATCTATAGCAGTCATATCAATTTTACTAAGTTTTTTAGTAATTCCTTTTAGCTATCAACTTGTTTTAGCTGATCTCAATATCGGTATTTTTTTATGGATTGCCATTTCAAGTATTGCCCCTGTTGGCCTTCTTATGTCAGGATACGGATCAAATAATAAATATTCCTTTTTAGGTGGTTTACGAGCTGCTGCTCAATCGATTAGTTATGAAATACCATTAACTTTATGTGTTTTATCAATATCTCTACGTGCGATTCGTTGAAATACAAACTTTTCTTTCTTTTCCCTATTCATTCTTTTCTTTCGCTCTAGAAAACAAGTTGAACGAATTGAATAGATATTCTTTATTATCCTTTTGGTTGATAAAGTAAATTAGATAGTTATATATGAGTGAAAGAAAGCAGCTTATCAATTTGCAGTAAAAAAAATAGAGTCTCATTTCCTATGTACAAGACAAGAGTTAAGTGGAAATAAACATAAGCGGAAGAGGTCCTTTACCCCAAGACTGGTTTTTTAGACAACCCAACTTGAAGCGGGCTCAAAATCAAAAGATCAACCGTATGGCCTTTTCACTATCCTTTGTATGAATTACCTACCATACATGTATTATCAAACGAAACGGGCGATTGAACAAAAAAATGAGTGGATGATTAGGAACACAAAAATGCACAAAGGATTGGTAATGGAGATTATGGAAATTTTCTAAAAAGATATTTCTGCATAACATAACAAGAATACTAATTGGGGCTTTAAATTGGTAGAAATGATAAGGCAGTACTTCCCGCGATTCCGATCCAGAGTATGCTCCTATCCACCCATTAAAGCAATGACTATCAGGAACGAAATAATCCTTTATTTTTTATTTTAGTTTTAGCCCCCTTCTCTTATATCGGTTTTATAAGAAAGAAGAATAGGAACGAAAAACAAACAAGAGAAAAAGAAATCTTTTTTATTCCGTCTTTTTCATATATTTAGCATAGATTTAGAGAGATATAATTTGTCTCATGATTCATTAGCTAATGGAGCGTCTAATTCCTTTTCGTAATCGAAAATGATGGGTTGAAATAAACTATTTATTGATATTTCTGCAAGGAGTTTTTTATTTAAAGATTAAGTTATTACTCAACAAAGTCAAATTATTAACGGGTGAGATCAATTCGGAAGCGCCTTTATTTATTATTATTTTAGAGTATAGCAGACGGAATTCCATTGGTATAATTTTGGACCCTCAAATAGATTTTGACTCTTTCTATTCTACAACCATAGCAAGCTAAATAGTAAATAATACTGATCTGGTCCTTAGATTTCTTTTTGACCCACGAGGAGCCGTATGAGGCGAAAACCTCATGTACGGTTCTGGAATAGCGGTGGGAACAGTGATGTTATCACCGACTATGATTATCTAACAGTTCAAGTACAGTTGATATAGTTGAGGCGCAGTCAAAATATGGTTTTTGGGGATGGAATTTGTGGCGTCAGCCTATAGGATTTATCGTTTTTCTAATTTCTGCCCTAGCCGAATGCGAGAGATTACCCTTTGATTTACCAGAAGCGGAGGAAGAATTAGTAGCAGGTTATCAAACCGAATATTCGGGTATTAAATTTGGTTTATTTTATGTTGCTTCCTATCTAAATCTATTACTTTCTTCGTTATTTGTAACGGTTCTTTACTTGGGTGGTTGGAATATTTCCATTCCATACATATTTGTTCCTGAGCTATTTGAAATAAATAAAGTGGATGAAATTTTTGGAACTACAATTGGTATCTTTATTACATTAGCTAAAACTTATTTGTTCTTGTTTATTTCTATCACAACAAGATGGACTTTACCTAGGTTAAGAATGGACCAACTTTTAAATCTTGGATGGAAATTTCTTTTACCAATTTCTCTCGGTAATCTATTATTAACAACCTCTTTTCAACTTTTTTCACTGTAAATAACAAACGAATATAATAGACTTGGTTCAAGTTCAAACAAGAGAAAGAAACGAAGATAAAACTATTCATATAGATTCCTGATATGTTCCCTATGGTAACTGGGTTCATGAATTATGGTCAACAAACAGTACGAGCAGCAAGGTACATTGGTCAAAGTTTCATGATTACCTTATCCCACGCAAATCGTTTGCCTGTAACTATTCAATATCCTTATGAAAAATTAATCACATTGGAGCGTTTCCGCGGCCGAATCCATTTCGAATTTGATAAATGTATTGCTTGTGAAGTATGTGTTCGTGTATGTCCTATAGATCTGCCTGTTGTTGATTGGAAATTTGAAACTGATATTCGAAAAAAACGATTACTTAATTACAGTATTGATTTCGGAATTTGTATATTTTGTGGTAACTGTGTTGAGTATTGTCCAACAAATTGTTTATCGATGACTGAAGAATATGAACTTTCTACTTACGACCGTCACGAGTTGAATTATAATCAAATTGCTTTGGGCCGTTTACCAATATCAGTAATTGATGATTATACAATTCGAACAATTTGGAATTCGCCTCAAAGAAAAACTGAGTAGGTAACCGCCCTATTCTATTAAATAAAGAGAAATTACCAATTCTTAAGGTTCAGTTTTGGTTTCAATTAAAAGAATGAGATAAGGTCTTTCTCTTTGTTTGGCCAATAATGAAAAATTCAACTAGAAATTCATTGGTTGATGAGAATTTCGACTTTTTTATTAAAAATCTATCAATAGAGTCGTAATTATTAGGAACCTATCATAAAATGAAAATCAAAAAAACCTTTCTTTTTTTCCCGGTCGGGTCAATAAGATCATGAAAAGCATTTCAATTTATCTCCTATTTTACATATAATGGATTTGCCTGGACCAATACACGATTTTCTTATAGTTTTACTGGGATCGGGTCTTATATTAGGGGGACTGGGAGTAGTATTACTTACCAATCCAATTTATTCTGCCTTTTCGTTGGGATTGGTTCTTGTTTGTATATCCTTATTCTATATTCTTTCAAATTCTCATTTTGTAGCCGCTGCCCAGCTCCTTATTTATGTAGGAGCCATAAATGTTTTAATCATATTTGCTGTCATGTTCATGAATGGTTCAGAATATTACAAGGATTTGAATCTGTCGATCGTTGGGGATGGGGTTACTTCACTGGTTTGTACAAGTATTCTTCTTTCGCTAATTACTACCATTTTCGATACGTCATGGTACGGGATTATTTGGACTACAAGATCAAACCAACTTATAGAACAAGATTTGATAAGTAATAGTCAACAAATTGGAATTCATTTATCAACAGATTTTTTTCTTCCATTTGAACTGATTTCAATAATTCTTTTAGTTGGTTTGATAGGCGCAATTGCTGTGGCTCGTCAGTAATAAATCATTATAACTAGCAACAGCAAACAATCAAAATTTCACTTTCTTCTATGTTATCCCACCTATTTCACAAAAATTCTATTTGAATACTGTTCATGTCTAAAAGGGAGATTCTTTTATTTGATCTATTTTCAATACATTCTTTTGTTCCGTACTTGTTCTATTCTAGTCAATCTCGAATCTGTTGAATTATTGTTCATATTGAAATGAACCGACATTGATAAGGAGTTGGTCAATGATGCTCGAACATGTACTTGTTTTGAGTGCCTATTTATTTTCTATCGGTATTTATGGATTAATCACGAGTCGAAACATGGTTAGGGCTCTTATGTGTCTTGAACTTATATTGAATGCAGTTAATATCAATTTTGTAACATTTTCTGATTTTTTTGATAGTCGCCAGTTAAAGGGAGATATTTTCTCAATTTTTGTTATAGCTATTGCAGCCGCTGAAGCAGCTATTGGATTGGCTATTGTTTCGTCAATTTATCGTAACAGAAAATCAACGCGTATCAATCAATCGACTTTATTGAATAAGTAGGAATAATAATCAAAATTAGAATATCCACCACTTTGAATTAGCATGTAGAATATGGTAGAATCTAGATTCTATTTATGAAAACGTAAGAAATCAAAGTATCTTAGCCACTTCTCATGAGCTGATCCAGAAGTAAATTGATTAGAAAATTTCTGGTAAATCGTTGATTCATCTGGCGTTTAAATATATGATTCATTTACAAGTTTACTAGATCGAAATTTGATAACGTTCAAAAATTCATAGATCCCATGTCACATTCAGTCAAAATTTATGATACATGCATAGGGTGTACCCAATGTGTCCGAGCGTGCCCCACCGATGTGTTAGAAATGATACCTTGGGATGGATGCAAAGCTAAACAAATTGCTTCCGCCCCAAGAACAGAAGATTGTGTTGGTTGTAAGAGATGTGAATCTGCCTGTCCAACGGATTTCTTGAGTGTTCGAGTTTATTTATGGCATGAAACAACTCGAAGTATGGGTCTAGCTTATTGATATGTTCCGTAAAACCCACTTGAATACATTTTGAATACATTTTCTTTTTTTACTGAAAAAACCCGTACTCGAAAAAAAAATCATAAAGATTCTATTTTCGAGCGCGGGTTTTTCTGGTCCAAGTGTATCTTGTCTTTACCACGAATTCTTTTCCTTGGTTAACAATAATTGTAGTTTTGCCAATATCTGCGGGCTCTTTAATTTTCTTTCTTCCTCATAGAGGAAATAAGCTAATTAGGTGGTATACCATTTCTATATCCACCTTAGAACTACTTCTAATGACCTATGTATTTTGTTATCATTTCCAATTGGACGATCCATTAATCCAGCTGGCGGAAGATTATAAATGGATCAATTTTTTTGATTTTTACTGGAGATTGGGAATAGATGGACTTTCTATAGGACCTATTTTACTGACAGGATTTATAACAACTTTAGCTACTTTAGCGGCTTGGCCAGTTACTCGGGATTCCCGACTATTCCATTTCCTGATGTTAGCAATGTACAGTGGTCAAATAGGATCATTTTCTTCTCGAGACCTTTTACTTTTTTTCATCATGTGGGAGTTAGAATTAATTCCTGTTTATCTACTTCTATCTATGTGGGGGGGAAAGAAACGCCTGTATTCAGCTACAAAGTTTATTTTGTACACTGCGGGAGGTTCCATTTTTCTATTAGTAGGGGTTTTGGGTATCGGTTTATATGGTTCTAATGACCCAACATTCAATTTTGAAACATTAGCTAATCAATCGTATCCTCTCGCACTGGAAATAATATTCTATATTGGATTTCTTATTGCTTTTGCTGTCAAATCACCGATTATACCCTTACATACATGGTTACCAGACACCCATGGGGAGGCACATTATAGTACTTGTATGCTTCTAGCCGGAATCTTATTAAAAATGGGAGCATATGGATTAGTTCGGATCAATATGGAATTATTACCCCATGCTCATTCTATATTTTCTCCCTGGTTGATGATAGTAGGCACAATGCAAATAATTTATGCAGCTTCAACATCTCTTGGTCAACGTAATTTAAAAAAAAGAATAGCCAATTCCTCTGTATCTCATATGGGTTTCATAATTATAGGAATTGGCTCTATAACCGATACGGGACTCAACGGAGCCTTTTTACAAATAATATCTCATGGATTTATTGGCGCTGCACTTTTTTTCTTGGCAGGAACGAGTTATGATAGAATACGTCTTGTTTATCTCGACGAAATGGGCGGAATGGCTCTTCCAATTCCAAAAATGTTTACGATGTTCAGTATCTTATCGATGGCTTCTCTTGCATTACCGGGCATGAGTGGTTTTGTTGCAGAATTGATAGTCTTTTTTGGAATAATTAGTAGTCAAAAATCTTTTTTAATGCCAAAAATATTCATTCTTTTTGTAATGGCAAGTGGAATGATATTAACTCCTATTTATTTATTATCTATGTCATGTCAAATGTTCTACGGATACAAGCTATTTAATGCTCCAAACTCCTATTTTTTTGATTCTGGACCAAGAGAGTTATTTGTTTCGATCTCTATCTTTCTACCCGTAATAGGTATTGGTATTTATCCGGATTTCGTTTTCTCACTATCGGGTGAGAAAGTCGAAGCTATTCTAGCTAATTATTTTTATAGATAGGTTTTATGAAAAAAGAAATTCTAGTATCTTTAAAATGATTTTGCAAACGATTTTTCAAATCATTTGCAAAATCAAAAGGATTCCCTTTACAATCCAAAAAAGAAATTCTATTCTAGTATTTTTCTTTTTTTTCTAATGATTTTCAAGATTCCCCTTAGAATCAAAAAAAGAAATTCTAGTATTTTTTTGAAAACCATTTGAAAAGTAAGGGGTGAAAAAAAATCATTTTTTTTCTTAGGGTCATATTCAGCTTGAATAATGGAATAAAATAAGGCGAAAGGCCTCTGTGAGAACCTTTTGAATCACTCCGCTACTTGTACTTGATTCAAAAGATTCTTTTCTTAGCGGTTAAAATGAAGTTTTCTTATGTTATGTATATAGCATGCTGTCCTATGTTTGTATTTGTTATGCTTTTTCATTCAATTTCTTATGTTATGTATTTTTTCATTCAATTCGATGTTAATCGAAATGAACCATAGCTATGTAAACCTATTCCTAATAGATTGACCCCAAAATAGCATATCCAAATTATAAGAAAGCCCGCGGAAGCCACAATTGCAGAATTTACACCTTCCAAATTTGGATTTGTTCGGGTATGTAAATAAATCGCGAATATGGTCCAAGTAATAAATGCCCAAGTTTCCTTGGGATCCCAATTCCAATATGATCCCCATGCCTCATTAGCCCATACTGCTCCCGAAAGAATCCCTATGGTTAAAAAGAGAAACCCGAGACTAATAATACGATAACTCCAATAATCCAATTGTTGAACCAATTGATACCTGTAATAATTTCGAGAATAAATAAAATAAGTGTTTAGTAAAACATTCTTTCTCTCATTCAGGTATTTAATTTCCCCAAAGGAAAATGCCGTATTTAATAAAATATTGCTTTTGCTAAAAATCTTTATGACTTTTCGAAATGTAATGACTAGAAGGGCTACTGATAATAATGATCCACATAAAAGAGCTGCATAGCTGAATACCATCATACTTACGTGCATCATTAACCACTGGGATTGGAGAGCAGGTACTAATAGTGCGGATTGATGCATTTTGGTTAAAAGACCCGAAGTAACAAAGCCTTGGGTAAAAATAGCACTTGATGCGGTTATTGCACTTAAAGCATTTTTATGCTTTTTAAAATGAAAATAGGAAACCATATGAATAACGGAGAAACTCCATGAAAGAAAGATTAATGATTCATATAAATTACTTAAAGGAAAATTCCCCGAATAAATCCAACGAGTGACTAATAATCCTGTTATACAGAAAAGGGTAGCTATCATACCCCTTTCTGATGAATCATATAGTCCTACAACTTCATCGACTAATAAAGTTAAAAAATGAATTGTAATTACAATTGAAACGACCGAAAAGGATATATGAGTTAATATATGTTCTAAAATTGAAAAAATCATAAAATAAAGATTATGAAAAAAGGAGAAGGTTTCTCGATTATTATTATATGAAATGGAAATTTGGAATTTTTTATTTATTATAGTACTTATATTATACCTTTTTTATAAGACGCTATGCCACTACTCGGACTCGAACCGAGATGCTCTAGCACTGCTTCCTAAGAATAGCGTGTCTACCGATTTTATAAGACGCTATGCCGCTACTCGGACTCGAACCGAGATGCTCTAGCACTGCTTCCTAAGAGCAGCGTGTCTACCAATTTCACCATAGCGGCTTGCTCAAAATAATAATAACTCATGTTTTATTCATATTCAACCGTCGAGATTGAATGAAGGGGTCAATCCAATGCAATATTGATTTTGTAGGAAGCTTTCAAATTGATGAATAAAAACTCGTTTAATTTCATTTCAATAGAAGTTGGAGGGTTAAAAAAAGAATCTTTATTATCCTTTTATTTTATTTAATTAATAATTTCTAGTTTCTAAAGTAAAGTAACAAGAACGGAAGTTTTGTAGTTCCTGTTTTACTAAAATCGAACTTTTTCGTTCTAACTAAACTAAATAGTTGTGACTTCCATTCATGAATAGAGCTCAAAACAAAATGTTCTTTATCATTTCCATTTGTTAATAATTCATTTTATTTACATATAATATGATTTTGATGAATGAATCACTGAATAAAAAAGATGGTTTTGAGTCTCACAATTTAAACATGGCATCTACAGATTTCAAAGGATTTCAAAAAATTTATGTAATTTGCATAGCTTTGGATTGTCGTAAACATGTCTAATGTAAAAAAGTTTTGATTCCTATCATAATAGGGCCATCCTTTAAAAAATGATTTCTAATTTAGAATTCGAAAAAAATGACTTGCTTCATCTTCCCATACAAACATAGGATTTTTTTATCACTTTAAATTAAATTGAGGCATTATTTGTGTATCCACTAAATAGGAAAAGGTCTCTTTCCCAATTGGGTTTATGGGAAGGATATAGAGTAATTCAGAGTAATACTACTTCAGATTCAGAAAGTTACAAAATGCAAATTTCATCAATTAGTTTCAAGAACCCATTGATTTTGACTAAACTAAGGATCTTATATATATATATATCTTCTGCTATAATAATAATAAATACTATATAGATAATAAATACGATATAGAAAATATAGAAAATAGAAATAAAACACTAACAAGTTATTATAACACACAAATAGGCAAATTAATAATATATAATACACAAATAGGAATAGGCGATGGGGAAATAAGAATCCCCCACCCCGAAAAAACAAGAAAAGATGAACTCAACTAATTATTCTTAAATATTAAAACAAAAAGTAGTAAATTACTATATTATTATTCTCATTTTTATTGGAATTTTTTTTTATTAGAATTAGATTTGATTAAAAATCAGTAGCCAAAATCATTAGTCAAAAACATCAAGTAATTCACTAAATTTTTGAGTAAAGCTGACTCAGATTATTCCAATGTTTTGTTATTTTTTTCCGTAGAAAGAAAACCTTTTAAATCCCCCTGCCCGTATAAAGAAAAACTTTTTGAATTCCCCATAGAAACAGACTTTGCGAATGAAAAAGCTTTTAACGCTGCCCAATAGGCCTTATTTTTCCAAATATTTTTACAAATAAGCTTTTTTGCTCTAGAAGTACGCTTTTTTGGAACTGCCATTAGAAAAAAAAAGTTCTTTAGTACTATAGTAGTATGTGAAAGACATTTTGAAAAATGATCTACCTTTTTTTCTTTATTTCAGTATTTATGTATTTTTTTTTTTTTAATTTCATTTCCTCTATATTTTGAGATATTTTTTGATTAGACTATAAAAATAGATTTTATTTTTTACTCATTTTTGAGTTTCATTTTAATTAATTATATGGAAAAAAATGGAAAGAGGGATCTTGAAGAATTTTTTCTAAAAGATAAACATAAATCTCATTTATTGTAATAGACGACAATCAATAAAATGAGTTCTGCAATAAAAAATGAAAATGAACTCGTTAATAAAATGAGTATAAATGGAAACTAAGTAGTTTTTTTTTATTTTATTGAGTTGAGTCACTAGTGTCAACCTATGATTCATATCAAAATAAAGTACTTTGTTTTGTGGTGTAATTCTTTATTCTTGATCTATATATAGTATCAAAATTATTGTAAGACATAATATAATAATCAAATATGTAATAATTGATATATTCATAACAATCTTACTTACTAAAAACGAAAAACAAAGTAATTTTTTTTTCACTAGTAAAGTGGTCATATTTTTTGACCACTTTTTTTTATAGGATTTGAATACTTTGTTTTTAATTAGAAATAGTTGAGAAAGATTGAGAATAATTAAAAAGAGAAAATTCTATTTAACTTTGCAATATCTTGATTTTTTTTTTATTTTTTTGTTCCCTTTACTTTATTAAGAATAATAGATAAGAGCCGGTGAATCAGAAAGAAAATGAAAAGATTCATTAAGAAAAAAAGTTTTTATGGAGCATACATATAAATATTCATGGATCGTACCTTTCGTTCCACTTACAATTCCTATTTTAATAGGAGTGGGACTTTTGCTTTTTCCGACGGCAACAAAAAATCTTCGGCGTATGTGGGCTTTTCCGAGTATTTTATTATTAAGTATAGTTATGATTTTTTCGGTCGATCTATCTCTTCAACAAATAAATAGAAATTCTACATATCAATATGTCTGGTCCTGGTCCATCAATAATGATTTATCTTTCGAGTTGGGCTGCTTTCTTGATTCACTTACTTCGATTATGTTAATCTTAATCACTACTGTTGGAATTTTAGTTCTTATTTATAGTGACAATTATATGTCTCATGATCAAAGCTATTTGAGATTTTTTGCTTATCTGAGTTTGTTCAATACTTCAATGTTGGGATTAGTTACTAGTTCTAATTTCATACAAATTTATATTTTTTGGGAATTGGTTGGAATGTGTTCTTATCTATTAATAGGTTTTTGGTTCACACGACCCCTTGCAGCAAATGCTTGTCAAAAAGCATTTGTAAGTAATCGTGTAGGCGATTTTGGATTATTATTAGGAATCTTGGGTCTTTATTGGATAACAGGCAGTTTCGAATTCCAAGATTTGTTGGAACTATTCAATAACTTGATCTTGATTTCTAATAATCAGAGTCATTTCTTATTTCTTACTTTATGTTCCTTTCTTTTATTTTGTGGCGCAGTTGCTAAATCCGCGCAATTCCCCCTTCATATATGGTTACCTGATGCTATGGAGGGGCCTACCCCTATTTCGGCTCTTATACATGCTGCTACTATGGTAGCGGCAGGAATTTTTCTTGTAGCCCGCCTTCTTCCTCTTTTTATATTCATACCTTCCATAATGAATCTAATATCTTTAATAGGTATAGTAACAGTGTTTTTAGGGGCGACTTTAGCTCTTGCTCAAAAAGATATTAAGAGAGGTTTAGCCTATTCTACAATGTCTCAATTGGGTTATATGATGTTGGCTTTGGGCATGGGATCTTATCGAGCCGCTTTATTTCATTTGATTACTCATGCTTATTCGAAAGCATTGTTGTTTTTAGGATCTGGATCCATTATTCATTCAATGGAAGCTATTGTTGGATATTCTCCATATAAAAGTCAGAATCTTGCTTTTATGGGCGGTTTAAGAAAGCATGTGCCAATTACAAAAACTGCTTTTTTAATGGGAACGCTTTCTCTTTGTGGTATTCCCCCCCTTGCCTGTTTTTGGTCAAAAGATGAAATTATGAATGATAGTTGGGTGTATTCGTCACTTTTTGCATTAATAGCTTGGTCCACAGCTGGATTAACAGCATTTTATATGTTTCGAATCTATTTACTTACTTTTGAGGGACATTTGAGTATTTATTTTCAAAATTACAGTGGAAAAAAAAGTAGCTCATTTTATTCAATAAAATTATGGGGTAAAGAGGAGGAAAAAATGATTAACATCAATTTTCCTTTATTCTATTTATTAACAACCAACAATAACCAACAGACCTCTTTGTTTTGGAAGAAGCCATATAGAATGGGGAGTAAGGTAAAAAACGGGGCTCTTCTTACTATTACTAATTTTCAGGCTAAAAAGTCTTTTTCTTATCCGCATGAATCGGATAATACTATGCTATTTCCTATCTTTGTATTGGTTTTATTTACTCTCTTTGTTGGAGTTATAGGAATTCCTTTCAATCAACAAGAAATTCATTTAGATATATTATCTAAATTGTTAACTCCATCTATTAATCTTTTACATCAAAATTCGAAAGATTCCGCGGATTGGTATAAATTTTTCACAAGTGCAACTTTTTCAGTTAGTATAGCTTTTTTTGGAATATTTACAGCATCTCTTTTATATAAGCCTTTTTATTCATCTTTACAAAATTTGAACTTATTTAATTCATTTGTGAAAAGGGGACCTAATAGAATAATTTTGGACAAAATAATCAATTTTTTATATGATTGGTCATATAATCGTGCTTATTTAGATACTTTTTATGCCATGTCCTTAAGAAAAGGTATAAGAGGATTATCTGAACTAACTCATTTTTTTGATAGGCAAGCAATTGATGGAATTATAAATGGGTTAGGCATTACTAGTTTTTTAGTAGGAGAAAGTATAAAATCAATAGGGGGAAGTCGCATTTCGTCTTATCTCTTATTCTATTTATTTTATGTCTTGATTTTTTTAGTAATTTACTACTTTTTGTTTTAATATTTAAGAATAATTAGTTGAGTTCATCTTTTCTTGTTTTTTCGGGGTGGGGGATTCTTATTTCCCCATCGCCTATTCCTATTTGTGTATTATATATTATTAATTTGCCTATTTGTGTGTTATAATAACTTGTTAGTGTTTTATTTCTATTTTCTATATTTTCTATATCGTATTTATTATCTATATAGTATTTATTATTATTATAGCAGAAGATATATATATATATAAGATCCTTAGTTTAGTCAAAATCAATGGGTTCTTGAAACTAATTGATGAAATTTGCATTTTGTAACTTTCTGAATCTGAAGTAGTATTACTCTGAATTACTCTATATCCTTCCCATAAACCCAATTGGGAAAGAGACCTTTTCCTATTTAGTGGATACACAAATAATGCCTCAATTTAATTTAAAGTGATAAAAAAATCCTATGTTTGTATGGGAAGATGAAGCAAGTCATTTTTTTCGAATTCTAAATTAGAAATCATTTTTTAAAGGATGGCCCTATTATGATAGGAATCAAAACTTTTTTACATTAGACATGTTTACGACAATCCAAAGCTATGCAAATTACATAAATTTTTTGAAATCCTTTGAAATCTGTAGATGCCATGTTTAAATTGTGAGACTCAAAACCATCTTTTTTATTCAGTGATTCATTCATCAAAATCATATTATATGTAAATAAAATGAATTATTAACAAATGGAAATGATAAAGAACATTTTGTTTTGAGCTCTATTCATGAATGGAAGTCACAACTATTTAGTTTAGTTAGAACGAAAAAGTTCGATTTTAGTAAAACAGGAACTACAAAACTTCCGTTCTTGTTACTTTACTTTAGAAACTAGAAATTATTAATTAAATAAAATAAAAGGATAATAAAGATTCTTTTTTTAACCCTCCAACTTCTATTGAAATGAAATTAAACGAGTTTTTATTCATCAATTTGAAAGCTTCCTACAAAATCAATATTGCATTGGATTGACCCCTTCATTCAATCTCGACGGTTGAATATGAATAAAACATGAGTTATTATTATTTTGAGCAAGCCGCTATGGTGAAATTGGTAGACACGCTGCTCTTAGGAAGCAGTGCTAGAGCATCTCGGTTCGAGTCCGAGTAGCGGCATAGCGTCTTATAAAATCGGTAGACACGCTATTCTTAGGAAGCAGTGCTAGAGCATCTCGGTTCGAGTCCGAGTAGTGGCATAGCGTCTTATAAAAAAGGTATAATATAAGTACTATAATAAATAAAAAATTCCAAATTTCCATTTCATATAATAATAATCGAGAAACCTTCTCCTTTTTTCATAATCTTTATTTTATGATTTTTTCAATTTTAGAACATATATTAACTCATATATCCTTTTCGGTCGTTTCAATTGTAATTACAATTCATTTTTTAACTTTATTAGTCGATGAAGTTGTAGGACTATATGATTCATCAGAAAGGGGTATGATAGCTACCCTTTTCTGTATAACAGGATTATTAGTCACTCGTTGGATTTATTCGGGGAATTTTCCTTTAAGTAATTTATATGAATCATTAATCTTTCTTTCATGGAGTTTCTCCGTTATTCATATGGTTTCCTATTTTCATTTTAAAAAGCATAAAAATGCTTTAAGTGCAATAACCGCATCAAGTGCTATTTTTACCCAAGGCTTTGTTACTTCGGGTCTTTTAACCAAAATGCATCAATCCGCACTATTAGTACCTGCTCTCCAATCCCAGTGGTTAATGATGCACGTAAGTATGATGGTATTCAGCTATGCAGCTCTTTTATGTGGATCATTATTATCAGTAGCCCTTCTAGTCATTACATTTCGAAAAGTCATAAAGATTTTTAGCAAAAGCAATATTTTATTAAATACGGCATTTTCCTTTGGGGAAATTAAATACCTGAATGAGAGAAAGAATGTTTTACTAAACACTTATTTTATTTATTCTCGAAATTATTACAGGTATCAATTGGTTCAACAATTGGATTATTGGAGTTATCGTATTATTAGTCTCGGGTTTCTCTTTTTAACCATAGGGATTCTTTCGGGAGCAGTATGGGCTAATGAGGCATGGGGATCATATTGGAATTGGGATCCCAAGGAAACTTGGGCATTTATTACTTGGACCATATTCGCGATTTATTTACATACCCGAACAAATCCAAATTTGGAAGGTGTAAATTCTGCAATTGTGGCTTCCGCGGGCTTTCTTATAATTTGGATATGCTATTTTGGGGTCAATCTATTAGGAATAGGTTTACATAGCTATGGTTCATTTCGATTAACATCGAATTGAATGAAAAAATACATAACATAAGAAATTGAATGAAAAAGCATAACAAATACAAACATAGGACAGCATGCTATATACATAACATAAGAAAACTTCATTTTAACCGCTAAGAAAAGAATCTTTTGAATCAAGTACAAGTAGCGGAGTGATTCAAAAGGTTCTCACAGAGGCCTTTCGCCTTATTTTATTCCATTATTCAAGCTGAATATGACCCTAAGAAAAAAAATGATTTTTTTTCACCCCTTACTTTTCAAATGGTTTTCAAAAAAATACTAGAATTTCTTTTTTTGATTCTAAGGGGAATCTTGAAAATCATTAGAAAAAAAAGAAAAATACTAGAATAGAATTTCTTTTTTGGATTGTAAAGGGAATCCTTTTGATTTTGCAAATGATTTGAAAAATCGTTTGCAAAATCATTTTAAAGATACTAGAATTTCTTTTTTCATAAAACCTATCTATAAAAATAATTAGCTAGAATAGCTTCGACTTTCTCACCCGATAGTGAGAAAACGAAATCCGGATAAATACCAATACCTATTACGGGTAGAAAGATAGAGATCGAAACAAATAACTCTCTTGGTCCAGAATCAAAAAAATAGGAGTTTGGAGCATTAAATAGCTTGTATCCGTAGAACATTTGACATGACATAGATAATAAATAAATAGGAGTTAATATCATTCCACTTGCCATTACAAAAAGAATGAATATTTTTGGCATTAAAAAAGATTTTTGACTACTAATTATTCCAAAAAAGACTATCAATTCTGCAACAAAACCACTCATGCCCGGTAATGCAAGAGAAGCCATCGATAAGATACTGAACATCGTAAACATTTTTGGAATTGGAAGAGCCATTCCGCCCATTTCGTCGAGATAAACAAGACGTATTCTATCATAACTCGTTCCTGCCAAGAAAAAAAGTGCAGCGCCAATAAATCCATGAGATATTATTTGTAAAAAGGCTCCGTTGAGTCCCGTATCGGTTATAGAGCCAATTCCTATAATTATGAAACCCATATGAGATACAGAGGAATTGGCTATTCTTTTTTTTAAATTACGTTGACCAAGAGATGTTGAAGCTGCATAAATTATTTGCATTGTGCCTACTATCATCAACCAGGGAGAAAATATAGAATGAGCATGGGGTAATAATTCCATATTGATCCGAACTAATCCATATGCTCCCATTTTTAATAAGATTCCGGCTAGAAGCATACAAGTACTATAATGTGCCTCCCCATGGGTGTCTGGTAACCATGTATGTAAGGGTATAATCGGTGATTTGACAGCAAAAGCAATAAGAAATCCAATATAGAATATTATTTCCAGTGCGAGAGGATACGATTGATTAGCTAATGTTTCAAAATTGAATGTTGGGTCATTAGAACCATATAAACCGATACCCAAAACCCCTACTAATAGAAAAATGGAACCTCCCGCAGTGTACAAAATAAACTTTGTAGCTGAATACAGGCGTTTCTTTCCCCCCCACATAGATAGAAGTAGATAAACAGGAATTAATTCTAACTCCCACATGATGAAAAAAAGTAAAAGGTCTCGAGAAGAAAATGATCCTATTTGACCACTGTACATTGCTAACATCAGGAAATGGAATAGTCGGGAATCCCGAGTAACTGGCCAAGCCGCTAAAGTAGCTAAAGTTGTTATAAATCCTGTCAGTAAAATAGGTCCTATAGAAAGTCCATCTATTCCCAATCTCCAGTAAAAATCAAAAAAATTGATCCATTTATAATCTTCCGCCAGCTGGATTAATGGATCGTCCAATTGGAAATGATAACAAAATACATAGGTCATTAGAAGTAGTTCTAAGGTGGATATAGAAATGGTATACCACCTAATTAGCTTATTTCCTCTATGAGGAAGAAAGAAAATTAAAGAGCCCGCAGATATTGGCAAAACTACAATTATTGTTAACCAAGGAAAAGAATTCGTGGTAAAGACAAGATACACTTGGACCAGAAAAACCCGCGCTCGAAAATAGAATCTTTATGATTTTTTTTTCGAGTACGGGTTTTTTCAGTAAAAAAAGAAAATGTATTCAAAATGTATTCAAGTGGGTTTTACGGAACATATCAATAAGCTAGACCCATACTTCGAGTTGTTTCATGCCATAAATAAACTCGAACACTCAAGAAATCCGTTGGACAGGCAGATTCACATCTCTTACAACCAACACAATCTTCTGTTCTTGGGGCGGAAGCAATTTGTTTAGCTTTGCATCCATCCCAAGGTATCATTTCTAACACATCGGTGGGGCACGCTCGGACACATTGGGTACACCCTATGCATGTATCATAAATTTTGACTGAATGTGACATGGGATCTATGAATTTTTGAACGTTATCAAATTTCGATCTAGTAAACTTGTAAATGAATCATATATTTAAACGCCAGATGAATCAACGATTTACCAGAAATTTTCTAATCAATTTACTTCTGGATCAGCTCATGAGAAGTGGCTAAGATACTTTGATTTCTTACGTTTTCATAAATAGAATCTAGATTCTACCATATTCTACATGCTAATTCAAAGTGGTGGATATTCTAATTTTGATTATTATTCCTACTTATTCAATAAAGTCGATTGATTGATACGCGTTGATTTTCTGTTACGATAAATTGACGAAACAATAGCCAATCCAATAGCTGCTTCAGCGGCTGCAATAGCTATAACAAAAATTGAGAAAATATCTCCCTTTAACTGGCGACTATCAAAAAAATCAGAAAATGTTACAAAATTGATATTAACTGCATTCAATATAAGTTCAAGACACATAAGAGCCCTAACCATGTTTCGACTCGTGATTAATCCATAAATACCGATAGAAAATAAATAGGCACTCAAAACAAGTACATGTTCGAGCATCATTGACCAACTCCTTATCAATGTCGGTTCATTTCAATATGAACAATAATTCAACAGATTCGAGATTGACTAGAATAGAACAAGTACGGAACAAAAGAATGTATTGAAAATAGATCAAATAAAAGAATCTCCCTTTTAGACATGAACAGTATTCAAATAGAATTTTTGTGAAATAGGTGGGATAACATAGAAGAAAGTGAAATTTTGATTGTTTGCTGTTGCTAGTTATAATGATTTATTACTGACGAGCCACAGCAATTGCGCCTATCAAACCAACTAAAAGAATTATTGAAATCAGTTCAAATGGAAGAAAAAAATCTGTTGATAAATGAATTCCAATTTGTTGACTATTACTTATCAAATCTTGTTCTATAAGTTGGTTTGATCTTGTAGTCCAAATAATCCCGTACCATGACGTATCGAAAATGGTAGTAATTAGCGAAAGAAGAATACTTGTACAAACCAGTGAAGTAACCCCATCCCCAACGATCGACAGATTCAAATCCTTGTAATATTCTGAACCATTCATGAACATGACAGCAAATATGATTAAAACATTTATGGCTCCTACATAAATAAGGAGCTGGGCAGCGGCTACAAAATGAGAATTTGAAAGAATATAGAATAAGGATATACAAACAAGAACCAATCCCAACGAAAAGGCAGAATAAATTGGATTGGTAAGTAATACTACTCCCAGTCCCCCTAATATAAGACCCGATCCCAGTAAAACTATAAGAAAATCGTGTATTGGTCCAGGCAAATCCATTATATGTAAAATAGGAGATAAATTGAAATGCTTTTCATGATCTTATTGACCCGACCGGGAAAAAAAGAAAGGTTTTTTTGATTTTCATTTTATGATAGGTTCCTAATAATTACGACTCTATTGATAGATTTTTAATAAAAAAGTCGAAATTCTCATCAACCAATGAATTTCTAGTTGAATTTTTCATTATTGGCCAAACAAAGAGAAAGACCTTATCTCATTCTTTTAATTGAAACCAAAACTGAACCTTAAGAATTGGTAATTTCTCTTTATTTAATAGAATAGGGCGGTTACCTACTCAGTTTTTCTTTGAGGCGAATTCCAAATTGTTCGAATTGTATAATCATCAATTACTGATATTGGTAAACGGCCCAAAGCAATTTGATTATAATTCAACTCGTGACGGTCGTAAGTAGAAAGTTCATATTCTTCAGTCATCGATAAACAATTTGTTGGACAATACTCAACACAGTTACCACAAAATATACAAATTCCGAAATCAATACTGTAATTAAGTAATCGTTTTTTTCGAATATCAGTTTCAAATTTCCAATCAACAACAGGCAGATCTATAGGACATACACGAACACATACTTCACAAGCAATACATTTATCAAATTCGAAATGGATTCGGCCGCGGAAACGCTCCAATGTGATTAATTTTTCATAAGGATATTGAATAGTTACAGGCAAACGATTTGCGTGGGATAAGGTAATCATGAAACTTTGACCAATGTACCTTGCTGCTCGTACTGTTTGTTGACCATAATTCATGAACCCAGTTACCATAGGGAACATATCAGGAATCTATATGAATAGTTTTATCTTCGTTTCTTTCTCTTGTTTGAACTTGAACCAAGTCTATTATATTCGTTTGTTATTTACAGTGAAAAAAGTTGAAAAGAGGTTGTTAATAATAGATTACCGAGAGAAATTGGTAAAAGAAATTTCCATCCAAGATTTAAAAGTTGGTCCATTCTTAACCTAGGTAAAGTCCATCTTGTTGTGATAGAAATAAACAAGAACAAATAAGTTTTAGCTAATGTAATAAAGATACCAATTGTAGTTCCAAAAATTTCATCCACTTTATTTATTTCAAATAGCTCAGGAACAAATATGTATGGAATGGAAATATTCCAACCACCCAAGTAAAGAACCGTTACAAATAACGAAGAAAGTAATAGATTTAGATAGGAAGCAACATAAAATAAACCAAATTTAATACCCGAATATTCGGTTTGATAACCTGCTACTAATTCTTCCTCCGCTTCTGGTAAATCAAAGGGTAATCTCTCGCATTCGGCTAGGGCAGAAATTAGAAAAACGATAAATCCTATAGGCTGACGCCACAAATTCCATCCCCAAAAACCATATTTTGACTGCGCCTCAACTATATCAACTGTACTTGAACTGTTAGATAATCATAGTCGGTGATAACATCACTGTTCCCACCGCTATTCCAGAACCGTACATGAGGTTTTCGCCTCATACGGCTCCTCGTGGGTCAAAAAGAAATCTAAGGACCAGATCAGTATTATTTACTATTTAGCTTGCTATGGTTGTAGAATAGAAAGAGTCAAAATCTATTTGAGGGTCCAAAATTATACCAATGGAATTCCGTCTGCTATACTCTAAAATAATAATAAATAAAGGCGCTTCCGAATTGATCTCACCCGTTAATAATTTGACTTTGTTGAGTAATAACTTAATCTTTAAATAAAAAACTCCTTGCAGAAATATCAATAAATAGTTTATTTCAACCCATCATTTTCGATTACGAAAAGGAATTAGACGCTCCATTAGCTAATGAATCATGAGACAAATTATATCTCTCTAAATCTATGCTAAATATATGAAAAAGACGGAATAAAAAAGATTTCTTTTTCTCTTGTTTGTTTTTCGTTCCTATTCTTCTTTCTTATAAAACCGATATAAGAGAAGGGGGCTAAAACTAAAATAAAAAATAAAGGATTATTTCGTTCCTGATAGTCATTGCTTTAATGGGTGGATAGGAGCATACTCTGGATCGGAATCGCGGGAAGTACTGCCTTATCATTTCTACCAATTTAAAGCCCCAATTAGTATTCTTGTTATGTTATGCAGAAATATCTTTTTAGAAAATTTCCATAATCTCCATTACCAATCCTTTGTGCATTTTTGTGTTCCTAATCATCCACTCATTTTTTTGTTCAATCGCCCGTTTCGTTTGATAATACATGTATGGTAGGTAATTCATACAAAGGATAGTGAAAAGGCCATACGGTTGATCTTTTGATTTTGAGCCCGCTTCAAGTTGGGTTGTCTAAAAAACCAGTCTTGGGGTAAAGGACCTCTTCCGCTTATGTTTATTTCCACTTAACTCTTGTCTTGTACATAGGAAATGAGACTCTATTTTTTTTACTGCAAATTGATAAGCTGCTTTCTTTCACTCATATATAACTATCTAATTTACTTTATCAACCAAAAGGATAATAAAGAATATCTATTCAATTCGTTCAACTTGTTTTCTAGAGCGAAAGAAAAGAATGAATAGGGAAAAGAAAGAAAAGTTTGTATTTCAACGAATCGCACGTAGAGATATTGATAAAACACATAAAGTTAATGGTATTTCATAACTAATCGATTGAGCAGCAGCTCGTAAACCACCTAAAAAGGAATATTTATTATTTGATCCGTATCCTGACATAAGAAGGCCAACAGGGGCAATACTTGAAATGGCAATCCATAAAAAAATACCGATATTGAGATCAGCTAAAACAAGTTGATAGCTAAAAGGAATTACTAAAAAACTTAGTAAAATTGATATGACTGCTATAGATGGTCCAATACTGAATAAACGGGTATTTCCTCTAGCTGGAAAAAGATTCTCTTTGAAAAGCAGTTTTGTCCCATCTGCTAAAGCTTGAAGAATTCCCAAAGGACCGGCGTATTCAGGCCCAATACGTTGTTGTATTCCTGCGGATATCTTTCTTTCTAACCATACAATTACCAGTACGCCTATTGTGATCCCCAATACAAGAGTCAAAATAGGGACAAAGATCCATACGATTCCATAGACCTCTTTGAAAAATTCCAATCTGGAAAAAGAATTAATATCTTGTACTTCTATTTCTGTTGTATAAACTCTCATTTCAACGATCAACTTCTCCCATAATGATATCTATGCTACCTAGTATCGTCATAATATCAGCCAATTTCATTCCTTTAACTAACTGAGGAAGAATTTGCAAATTGATAAAACCCGGCGGGCGAATTTTCCATCTCCAAGGAAAACAACTTTTGTCCCCTATTAGAAAAATTCCCAATTCTCCCTTTGGGGCTTCAACTCTCACATAAAGTTCTTGCTTCGGCAATTCAAATGTGGGAGAAGGTTTTTTACTAATGAATCGATATTCAAAATCATTCCATTCTGGATCCCTTTCTCTATCAAAGCATCGGATTTCTAAATTCTCATAGGGACCCCCTGGAATTCCTTCCAGGGCCTGTTGAATTATTTTTATGGATTCCGTCATTTCACTGATTCGGACTAAATAACGAGCTAATGAGTCTCCTTCTTTTTGCCACTGGATTTCCCAATCAAATTCGTCGTAACACTCATAATGATCAACTTTACGAAGATCCCATTGTATTCCAGATGCTCGTAGCATCGGTCCGGATAAACCCCAATTTATTGCTTCTTCTCCACTAATAATGCCTACTCCTTCAACTCGTTCTAAAAAAATGGGATTTCGCGTAATAAGCTTTTGATATTCAACAACTCCTGTTAAAAAATAATCGCAGAAATCCAAACATTTATCTATCCAGCCATAAGGCAGATCGGCTGCTATTCCTCCGATACGAAAATAATTATGCATCATTCTCATCCCGGTCGCAGCTTCGAATAGATCATATACTAATTCTCTTTCTCGGAAAATATAGAAAAAAGGGGTCTGTGCGCCAATATCCGCCATAAAAGGTCCAAGCCATAACAGATGAGAAGCTAGACGACTTAACTCCAACATAATGACTCTGATATAGCTCGCTCTTTTAGGCACTTGAATATTTCCCAATTGTTCTGGTCCATTTACGGTTATTGCTTCTGTGAACATAGTAGCTAAATAATCCCAACGTGTTACATAAGGTAAAAATTGTATAATTGTTCGGTTTTCCGCAATTTTTTCCATTCCTCTGTGTAAATAACCTAATATTGGTTCGCAGTCAACAACATTTTCACCGTCTAGGGTAACGATGAGACGAAGAACACCGTGCATTGATGGGTGGTGAGGTCCCATATTGACTATCATAAAGTCTGTTTCTGTAGCTGGTCTATTCATAAGTTTTTCCTCGATTCATTCTTACATGAATTGCTGAAAACGAAAAGAAGTTTATCAAAATTCTCAAGATCCAATAAATGAAAAAACTAAGTCAAAATTTTCAAATTAATGATTTTTTGACTCCCGAATATCCAACTCACTAATTAATTCTTTATAGCGTACTCGATTTTTCTTTGATAAGTAAGACAGCAGCCGTTGACGTTTTCCCAGAATTTTTCGTAGACCTCTCTGAGATGAATAGTCTTTTCTGTGCAATTCAAAATGGGAAGTAAGTCTTCGTATCTTATTGGTGAAACAGATTATTTGAAATTCAACAGACCCCCGCTTTTCTTCTTTTTTTTCTTGAAAAATAACTGAGATGAATGAATTTTTTACCATAAAACAAAATCTTATCCCCTTTTATAATTGATAATTTTTTGATGTGAATTTGATTGATTAGTAATAATAATATTAGTCATTTTGATATACAGAAGGACCTTAAGTTCATTATAAACTTCCTACTTTTTTTATAAAAAAAATGAATGAACAAAATCTTCTTATCTTTTTTTTGTATTCCTATACAAATAAAATAAGAAGATTTTATTCATTCATTTATAGATCTAATTGATAATATGTATGTCATTAAATTAGTATCCTCTTTCAAGATGGAATGTAAGACAATCCTCGCGTCTATCTATTTGTTTTCATATAGCCGACATATTACCTAATAATATATGTATATATGGCAAAATTAATGTAAATGGACTTGTAACTACCAAATTGTCAACCGTGGTGGATACATATGTATCCTGAGGATACTGAAACGACTGCCATTATTAGTATTAAACCAATATCGATTCATACAAGCTAAATCTTCTAGTCGATAATTGGGCCAAAGAAAGAACTTCATTTTAATTAGTTTCTTTTTCTCGATACCGAGATATTTGCCTCTATTTAAAACTTGACCACAGTTTTTTACCTGATTGCAAAATACTGGATTTCTATGTAGATCATTTATCTCGCTTTTTTTTAAAAAATATAGAATTCGCAATTCTCTACGGCCTTTAGGGGATAAAATAGTTTCAGGAACAAAGAAATCATAATGATTTTTGTCTCTATTTTTAGTCATTTTTTGATGTCTTAAAATGGATTCATCAATTTGATTCTTATCAACATATTCTAGATATTGTGGATTCCTTTGGTATTTATTCTTATGAACCAAAAAAATACCTATGGTTTGATATAGAATCAATTGTCCATCGTTTTTTATAGACAGATAAGCCGGTTCGAGAATCAATACCCCGCCTGTACTTAATTCTTTAAGAGTGCGCCTATTTATAGTCCAAATATCCACAGTCAGTGCTCCCCGTTTAAGATAGGATATAGCAACGTTCTTTGGATTTCTCAATCTAATCAGGAAACAATAGACTTTAATATTATCGATCATTTTTTTATTTACCCTTTCCCTCCTAAATTGAAAATGCAAATACCCTTGTAGGAAGTAATAAAGCTCCATGACTTCGGGGCTCGTGTCGGGCTTTTTTTTTCTACGTTTTTTTTTGTCTGATCTACCTCCATTTTCATCTGATAGAGGATCCCCTTCCCCTTGGTCTAGAAGATCTTTTTCTTCTTGATTTCCATTCTCGAATCTAAGAATTCTTTTTTCATTTGATTCTATCAAAGGGTTCCTTTCAGTAATGTTTTGATTAATGCTTTCATTTCCATTAAAGTTGGAAAGAAGTAATTTTATTGGTATGATCCCCGGTTTAATCTTATATGCATTATATAGTGGCACAAATTCTGGGAAGAACCAAAGTTCTAGTTCTGGATTCAATATAAGACGATTTACTATTTCTTCATTCATTCCCATCCAATCAAAGAAGGGTCTTTTTTTTTTGAATCGGTTGATTTTTTGATTTTTAGAAATTGATAAATAAAAAGGACCTCTCTTAATTTTTTTATTCTTGGTGCCGGTATTGAGCCAGTAATAAAGCTCGACCTTATTATTTCTAAGGCAAAAATCAATCTTACAAAATTTTCTATCTGGAAATTTCTCCTCAGCCATAATATCATTTTCTCCTAGATAATTATAAATAGGTAGCCCACCTGACATATCAAAAAATTTGCGTCTATCTATCTTGTAATTATCAAAAATCTCTTCTTTACTATTTATTTGTAATGGTGATCTATAAATATATGAGTCTTTCTTCTCTTCATAATTAATAGATTTATATGAGAAAAAATCATGTCTATGATGTTTTTTAAAATTAGATGATTTTTGATATTCTTGATTCAGTAATGAATCAGGTTCGAAATCATTTTGTTTTTCATCATGAATGAATCTTTCTTTTTCATATGAGTCCCATTTGTTAAAATCGTTTTTTTGAGTCATACAGTGTTGATTGACTTTATTTCGCCATTTTTCTGGTACTAATTTAAGCCAGCTAATCTGAGATAAATCATATTGATAATGCCCCCTTAACCAGTTTTTCCATTGATTCCTTTCAGAATGCCAAAAGTCTTTATGTCTCAATCCAGAATGAAATATTCCCTCTTTCCGAAAAAAATCCTTTATTTCATTTTTAAGAAAAAGAGATGTTTCATGATATTGAAGGATAGGCTTGAATTTATAGAAGTTAATAACTCGAGTTTGCGATATTTTGTAAAATACATATGCTTGCGAGAAGGAGTTAGAAAAAGTGGTTGAATTCGTATTTTGAATATTATCAAGGGAATTTTTTTTAGTTAAAATAAAGTGAATTTTTTTTTGATTTCTTTTCTTAATTCTTTTTTCAGTTTCTTTCTTATTGGAAATGGATTTTTCGATAATTTTTTTTCTTGATTCAATAAAAAGTTGTGCATTGGTTCTTGCAATATTAATGATACATAGATTTTTTTCTATGTATATTTTTTCCATGAAAAATTGGATAAAAAAAGAAAATTTACGGATTAATCGAGTATTTCTTCTTTTTAATATTTGAGAAAATCTTTTTAATGATTCTAATTTTTTATTAGAATGAATATTTTTTTCTTGAGTTAGAAATCCATTTTTCTTCTCATTTAGAATTCTTTCTAGTTTATTGTTGATTGTGCTTGTTCTCTCAGTCAGATCTTTCATTTTTTTTTCTGTCGGTGAAAAATTTGTGCATTCTGTATATCGAATTTGAATAGGTGATTCACGAATCATCTGATTATTCATTATAGAATCGCCGGTTTTAGTTTCACCCAATTCGTAGTTTTTGATGCTCCATTTTTTTATTATTTCTTTTGATACCTTTCGAAGAAATTTTGCTCGTTCTTTAAAAACATTAAAAACTATAAAAGACTTGTTTTTTAATAATTTTTTCACTTTTTTTTTCAGTTCTTTAAAAATAGGTCCAAAAAACGAGGGCCCTTTTCGTTTTCGAGGGATACCGAAAGGACGGTCAGTTTCCAGTCCAGCAACTGTTAAAAAACAAAAATCATTTTTTTGCGCTTTCTGTGTTTTCGAGGGTTTTAACTTAGATCGGTGCCAAGGTTTCAGGTAAAAAGGAAATAAGATTTTTATCTGCATACCGTCTGTTAACCAGTTTTTTGGAAATTCTTTCTCGGATAATTCAACACCATTATAAGTGCATTTAATATGTATTTCTCGATTCCAATCCTTGAAGTCTTCGGACCATTCGGGAACTTGAAATAATAAAATACGCGCAATATTCTTAGCTATTATTAATGAAGGTAATCGAATATATTTTCGAAAAATTGATTGGCCTACTAAGAAAAAACCTCTTACTGCTTGAGCATATGAAATGTTATCCCAAGTTTCTGCTATTTCTAGTCGTAGTCTTTCTGCGTCTTGGTATTTTTCAACTTTTTTTCTTTCTTTTGTATAATCAGAGATTTGTAATTCTTTGCTTTTTTTACCCATCAAATTTTGAAAAATTCCTTTCATCCGTCCGAAAATATCAAAAGACAAAAGGCGAATATCAGAAGCCAAAAGGCGTCTGTCTAGTATGGCCAAAAGATAAAAAAGGGGTCTGCCCATTTTGCCAAACAAAGCCAAAAGGCGTCTGTCTATTCTGTCCACAAAAAGAGGGGAATGTGGCTTTGGTTGATA